AAGCACTTATGATATTAGAACTTATGCCTTATCGAGGGTGTTATCCCATTTTTAAATTGGTTTATTCTGCAGCAGCAAATGCTAGTCACAATAAGGGTTTCAAAGAAACCAATTTAGTCGTTAGTAAAGCTGAAGTGAACCAAGGAAATACTGTGAAAAAATTAAAACCTCGTGCCCGAGGACGAAGTTACCCACTAAAAAGATCCACCTGTCATATAACTATCGTATTGGAAGATATATCCGTCTATCAACGATATAAAGAATATTTAATGTATTTAAAAAAACCTGGATGCAGCAACGAAAACATAAATATAACATGTTATGATACATTATAGTAGTGGAGGCCTATGGGACAAAAAATAAATCCACTTGGTTTCAGACTTGGTACAACCCAAAGTCATCATTCTCTTTGGTTTGCACAACCAAAACAGTATTCTGAAGGTTTAAAAGAAGATAAAAAAATACGAGACTGTATTAAAAATTATGTCCAAAAAAATATAATAATATCTTCTGGCATGGAGGGAATTGCACGTATCGAAATTCAAAAAAGAATCGATCTCATTCAGATAATAATCTATATGGGATTTCCTAAATTATTAATTGAAGATAAACCCCGAAGAATCAAAGAATTACAGATAAATGTTCAAAAAGAACTTAATTGTGTCAACAGAAAACTCAATATTGCTATTACCAGAATTTCCAATCCGTATGGGCATCCTAATATTATTGCAGAATTTATAGCTGGCCAATTAAAAAACCGCGTTTCTTTTCGAAAAGCAATGAAAAAAGCTATTGAATTAACTGAACAGGCGAATACAAAAGGAATTCAAGTACAAATTGCAGGACGTATCGACGGAAAAGAAATCGCACGTGTTGAATGGATAAGAGAAGGCAGAGTTCCTTTACAAACAATTGAAGCTAAAATTGATTATTGTTCCTATACAGTTCGAACTATTTATGGGGTCTTAGGAATAAAAATTTGGATATTCGTAGACGAAGAATAACAAACTTTATTTGTCTTTACATTTTATCCAAGGATAAAAAAACTAAAACTATGTTTAGTATAACACTATACAGACAGCAAAAAAAATTACAGTCTTCTTTTTTTGTTTAAGAAAAAATCAGCAATTCTATAAGGTTGAATAAAAATTTCCATCAAAACTCCTTTGATATAATTGCTATGCTTAGTGTGTGACTCGTTAGTTTAGGATTCGATTAGACTAAGAAAAAAAAAATAAAAAAGAACTTACCTATTAAGATAAGAGCAACTAAAAACTATAGCATTAATAAATAACCTAAGCAACTCATTGCTTCGCATTATCTGGATCCAAAAAAATAAGTCAAGATATGATAGACTGATCATATAATTGTAGCAACTGAATAAAAAAAAAAAAAGAATAACGAAATATTATTACTAAGTTATGAAAGGTAATTGAAAAGTATGCGGATAAACGGAAGGATGAAAGAAAGAGAGAAAAAATTTGAATATTAATGATCTATTATTCCAATTTGGAAAGTCTATGAGGTCACTGTAATAAAAACAATGTAATAAAGCATGAATACAGATTCATTCATAATAATTAAATAAATCTGTTCGTTCTGAAAACAAAAAATTAAGAGCCTTGGGCCAATAAAAACTGAGAAAATTGACTCTAAAATAAATAAAAAAATGAAATTAAAAATTTCAGGTAAGAGCTCCATTGTAGAATTCGGGCCTAATGATTAATCAAGAGGCGATGGGAACGACGGAACCCATGAATATAGAAGATTCAATTGAAAAAAAAAAATCTTAGTAATTCATTGGACAGGATGGCGGAATAAACCATAAACTTTATTATCTATTCTGATTTTTATTCTGAGACCTCGTGGGATAAACATCAAACTTAAATAGATATTGAACAGAGTAAATATTCGCCGGCGAATATATATATATATATATATATTTTTTTTTTTCAAATAAAAAAAGTAATAAAAAACGAAAAAGATAAAAGAAAATAAGGATTTTGTTAAAATACTCTAACTCTAACAAAAACGACATTCGAGATAATGATATTACGTTATTTTTAAATAAATATATATAGAATTCATCTTGGATTCCGTTTTGAAAAAGACATACACAAATTTAGAAGAGATCAGATGAAATGTCAAAAAAGACCACGATTAATAGGATTAATCATTAACTACATTTATATAATCTATATATTAATACAAGCTTTTTTAGTACTTTTATTCGCGAGGAGCTGGATGAGAATAAACTCTCACGTTCAGTTCTGTAGTAGAGATGGGATTTCTAATTTAGAAAAAAACCATCAACTATAACCCAAAAAGAACCAGATTTCGTAAACAACATCGAGGAAGACTAAAAGGAATATCTTCTCGTGGGAATCGTATTTGTTTTGGCAGATATGCTCTTCAAACACTTGAACCCGCTTGGATCACATCTAGACAAATAGAAGCAGGGCGACGAGCAATGTCACGAAATGTACGACGTGGGGGAAAAATTTGGGTACGTATATTTCCAGACAAACCGGTTACAGTAAGACCGGCGGAAACGCGTATGGGTTCTGGGAAAGGATCCCCGGAGTATTGGGTAGCTGTGGTTAAACCAGGTAAAATCCTTTATGAAATGGGTGGTGTACCCGAAAATATAGCCAGAAAAGCTATTTCAATAGCGGCATCAAAAATGCCTATAAAAACCCAATTAATTATTTCTGAATAGGAATATAGAATGAAAAAGCTAAATAACATTTAAGGAAAAAAAGATTATCGGTTTTATGTTTTTGACAAACAATATTTTTTTACTTCGTCCTTTGTATTAAAAGAAGAGATACAAAAAAATGATATGATTCAACCACAAACCTATTTGAATGTAGCAGACAACAGCGGGGCTCGAGAATTGATGTGTATTCGAATAATAGGAGCTAGTAATCGCCGATATGCTCATATTGGTGACGTTATTGTTGCTGTAATCAAGGAAGCAATTCCGAATACTCCTCTAGAAAGATCAGAAGTGATCAGAGCAGTAATTGTACGTACTTGTAAAGAACTCAAACGTCACAATGGGACGATAATACGATATGATGACAACGCCGCAGTTGTCATTGATCAAGAAGGGAATCCAAAAGGAACTCGAGTTTTTGGGGCGATCCCACGGGAATTGAGACAATTAAACTTTACTAAAATAGTTTCATTAGCTCCTGAGGTCTTATAAGACCTAAATATCGATAGTTAGTATAGGATTTAAAAAATGGTATTGAAATAAAATTAATTAATAGATTGTGTATCACGCATATACCCTTAATTAAAAAAATTTAATAATTTAATTCATATATTAATATATAATTCGTCTATATCTATATATAAATAAAAGAAAAAGATATAAATAAAAGAAAAAGAACATGTTGATTATATCAAAATTATAGAACAATAAGGAATTTTAACTTATCATGGGGAAAGACACTATTGCTGATATAATAACCTCTATACGAAATGCTGACATGAATAGAAAAGGAACAGTTCGGATAGGGTCGACTAACATCACCGAAAGCATTGTTAAAATACTTTTACGGGAGGGTTTTATCGAAAACGTAAGGAAACATCGTGAAAACAATCAATATTTTTTGATTTTAACCCTAAAACCTAGACGAAATAAGAAAGAATCCTATAAAACTATTTTAAATTTAAAGCGAATAAGTCGACCGGGTCTACGAATCTATTCTAACTCTCAACGAATTCCACGAATTTTAGGCGGAATAGGAATTGTAATCCTTTCGACTTCTCAAGGTATAATGACAGACCGAGAAGCTAGACTAAAAAGAATCGGTGGAGAAATTTTGTGTTATATATGGTAATCCTTCTAATATAAAAATTGGATATCCGGAATTTACCATATTGTGAAAAAAGGGGGTTGTGTAATACCACCCCCGCTAAAAATAAAAATTTTAGCAAGTTATTAGGTATAAGTTAATCAGGGGACAGCCGCTTTCTAGACTCCATCACAAGGATTCAAAAGAGTAAGTGGTTTTTTCAATTTCAAAATTCCTTTCACGAAGATACAATTAAAGATTCAAAAATATAAAGAAACCTTTCCTTCGTCCAACAAAACAATAAGTATATTCACAGAATTAAGGAATAATAACTATGAAAATAAGGGCTTCCGTTCGTAAAATTTGTGAAAAGTGTCGACTAATCCGTAGGAGGGGACGAATTATAGTAATTTGTTCCAACCCGAGGCATAAACAAAGACAAGGATAATCTTACTAAAGGAAATAAAATAAAGGGCACTTCCAAGGAGCTGGCAAAAAAAGGCCGTTTTGACATGAAATGGATATATCCATATATTTCTTGTGAAATGAAAAAATATGGCAAAACCTATATTAAGAATTGGTTCACGTAAAAATACACGTAGTGGTTCACGTAAAAATGTACGTAGAATACCAAAGGGAGTTATTCATGTTCAAGCAAGTTTCAACAATACTATTGTGACCGTTACAGATGTACGGGGTCGGGTTATTTCTTGGTCCTCCGCGGGTACTTGTGGATTCAGGGGTACAAGAAGAGGAACACCTTTTGCTGCTCAAACCGCAGCAGGAAATGCTATTCGAGCAGTAGTGGATCAAGGTATGCAACGAGCTGAGGTAAGGATAAAAGGCCCTGGATTGGGAAGAGATGCAGCATTACGAGCTATTCGTAGAAGCGGTATACTTTTAAGTTTCGTACGAGATGTAACCCCTATGCCACATAATGGTTGTAGACCCCCTAAAAAAAGACGTGTATAGAACTAAATAAAAGCTGAAAGGGTTTCAAGAGAAATAAACGATTCAATGATCTCATCAAATAAAATTACTATGGTTCGAGAGAAAGTCAAAGTATCTACTCGGACACTACAGTGGAAGTGTGTTGAATCAAGAAGAGACAGTAAGCGTCTTTATTATGGACGCTTTATTATGTCTCCACTTATGAAAGGTCAAGCCGACACAATAGGCATTGCGATGCGAAGA